TTTTAAGCTTTCGCAAAACGATCATAATTGATAGAAGTATATTTTTCAGTAAAGTATTATTCCTATTCCTAGCTCTAAAGCCCACTCCTTCCCCATACTACAAGTGAAAGAGAAAATGTAAACACTACCATTAAAGCAGCCCAAGCGAAACTTACTATATCCATGCGAATGATACCCCCTATCCCTATCTCTATGAAATGAAGGAATGATTCCATTATTGATTCATAATCATAGTGGAATCAATGGTGCAGAGTCAAAACAGGATTCTTACTTACGGCTTTTTATGAAAAAATTTCATGAATCCACTCATAAAAAGTTCATAGATTTCTTATTCTATATAATTCTATATAGAATTATATAGAATAAGAAAAAATAAAAGATACAAATACAAAGAAGAGCCAGTCAACCATTCTGATTCAATTTATGAACAGTACTCAGAACCTCTAGTGAGTCTGAATACAAAGTATCTTCAGTTCTTTGCCACAATTCTTAAATGAATTTACCATCAGCCTATCCAATCTAATTTCATCGCAAACAGAGTTACCTCAATATTAAGAAAAGTGTAAAATAATTAGGGAATCTTTATAGTTTTTTTTAGAATCTTTTATTAAACCTTAGTAGCCAAAAAGGAGTGTTTCTTAGGAACCTTTGGTTTGGATACCAAGATTTCCGACTTCTTACTTTCATAGTTCTCCAGAATGAATTCTCGCTCTTTCTTTTATTTGATTCAATTCAGAATAGCCCAACCCAATCTTTCATAAGATTGGGTTGCTTCAGATTTCTTGGTACTTTTTTGAGCCACACTCAGAACCCAGATTTTTAGAAAAAAGATGACAGTCTTTTATAGGACCTATGGTTCTCAAAATCAAGTATCGACAGACCTAGCCCTTGCCTATGCTTTTGCGGGGCAAGAATTCGTCAAGTTCGATCAACAGGATTAAGAAATTCCAAGTATTTTTTTGTTGATCAGGCGACACCCAGATTCGAACCGGGGATAAAGGATTTGCAGTCCCCCGCCTTACCACTTGGCCATGTCGCCAAATTACATCCAAAACAGATAAAGAAATGAAGAAGAATAAAGAAGAAAGAAATTCTATAAGATTCTATTCTAAATTATATGAAATTCTATATTATATATAAACTATAATATTATATATATTATATAAGAATATTAAAAGAATATTCTTAATATTCTTTTAATATTCTTTATTCTTTAGATATTCTATTTTATTCTCTTTCTATTCCTCTCCTCATTTTGGTTTTGATTTGAATTTTTTACTTTCTTAATTTCTTTTATTTTTGGGTCTTAAATCCCATTGTACTTATCCTTTTCCAAAAAAATTACTCTTTTTTATTGGATCCGATTTATATTCTTTTCTTCGATTGATTTTATCTCAAAAAACGCGTCGCTTAAAAACTTATCTTATCTTTTCACTTTTCTATAAATCTATCGAATCTATAGAAAAGTGAAAAGATTCCCGGCCCGGTCACAGACTGTAAAATGCAGGGCAATTTCGAATAAATTACTCTTTACTCCATTAACTATTTAATATTTAATTATTACTCTTTTACTCTTACTTACTTTTCTTACTTTGAATTAGCGAACAGCTATTAATTTTGTATCTCCTTATCTTAATGGATGCAAAATCCAATTGATTTCCGACTAATCATTATCAATTACATGATAAATTATAATTATCTAATTATAAGAAAATATATGTGTATATGTAAACCCCAGAAAAGTGTAAACTCTAGAACAGAAATTGTTATACATGGATACCAAGCTGGGTCTATTTCTTATGCACATATCCCTATATAGGATCATCGTGCTTGAATATTTCATTGAATATGAATAGAAGAGAGACATTATGATAGAGTACGACCTAACCTAGGTTGCACCAAGTTCAATTCTTATAAAAGATGTGATATACGGATAGCTAGATAGCTATATCGTCATGTACTTCCTAAAGATTACTCCTATGACTATATACGTACGCAATTCCATTGTATTTTAGAAATTTTACTACCAAAAAAAGATTTGCGAATTCCTTTTTGAACATTCAATTGCGTGTGCTAAAAAAAAAGGTAAACTCTATGCTGTTCCTGATTCTTATGTTTTTATCTCATTCATAGAGAGCAGATTAAATCCTAAACTCATTGATTTTTTCTTTTTTTGTACGCTGATCATAATATCATCATTAATATCATAAATATCATAATAAAAGAATTAGGTATTAGGTCTAAATTGGATCAATTTTGATATCCGATAAAAGACTCCATCAGCCTAAGTGACATAATTTTTCCCAGGAATGCTTTATTAATTTCCATTTCTTTCTATTTGTACCTGTCTCAAGATCAAATTCGAACTTGCATCAAAAATGCCCTTCATTTCTCTGTCTTGCTTTCGTTCATACGATATATATGGATGGAGTTGACTAAAATTTTATGTGATTCAGTAAAAAGAATATCCATTCCATCATTGCTAGATCAATTCGTAGGGTTCGATGAATAGTGAGCCAAAAGCCGATAATGGTATTTTTTCAATAAAGAGGAAACTTCAGATTAAGATGCTCCAGAATGGAAATGAGGGAATGTCCACAATACCTGGATTTAGTCAGATACAATTTGAGGGATTTTGTAGGTTCATTAATCAGGGCTTGACGGAAGAATTTCATAAGTTTCAAAAAATTGAAGATAGAGATCAAGAAATTGAATTTCAATTATTTGTGGAAACATATCAATTGGTAGAGCCCTTGATAACAGAAAGAGATGCTGTGTATGAATCACTCACATATTCTTCTGAATTATATGTACCCGCGGTCTTAATTTGGAAAACCGGTAGAAATATGCAAGAACAAACCATTTTTATTGGAAACATCCCTATAATGAATTCTTTTGGAACCTCTATAGTAAATGGAATATACCGAATTGTGATCAACCAAATATTGCAAAGTCCCGGTATTTACTATCGTTCAGAATTGGAACATAACGGAGTTTCTGTCTATACCAGTACTATAATATCGGATTGGGGGGGAAGGTCGGAATTAGAAATTGATAGAAAAGCAAGGATATGGGCCCGTGTAAGTAGAAAACAAAAAATATCTATTCTAGTTCTATCATCAGCTATGGGTTCGAATATAAGAGAGATTTTAGATAATGTTTGTTACCCTGAGATTTTCTTGTCTTTCCCGAATGATAAAGAGAAAAAAAAAATTGGGTCAAAAGAAAATGCTATTTTGGAGTTTTATCAACAATTTGCCTGTGTAGGGGGGGATCCAGTATTTTCTGAGTCCTTATGCAAGGAATTACAAAAGAAATTTTTTCAACAAAGATGTGAGTTAGGAAAGATTGGTCGACGAAATATAAACCGGAGACTTAATCTTGATATACCCCAAAACAATACATTTTTGTTACCACGAGATTTATTGGCTGCTGTGGATCATTTGATTGGAATGAAATTGGGAATGGGTACACTTGACGATATGAGTCACTTGAAAAATAAACGTATTCGTTCTGTAGCAGATCTATTACAGGATCAATTCGGATTGGCTCTTGTTCGTTTAGAAAATACGGTTCGAGGAACTATATGTGGAGCAATCAGGCATAAATTGATACCGACTCCTCAAAATTTGGTAACTTCAACTTCATTAACAACTACTTATGAATCGTTTTTTGGCCTACACCCTTTATCTCAAGTTTTGGATCGAACTAATCCGTTGACACAAATTGTTCATGGGCGAAAATGGAGTTATTTGGGTCCTGGAGGATTGACGGGGCGAACTGCTAGTTTTCGAATACGAGATATCCACCCGAGTCACTATGGACGTATTTGTCCAATTGACACGTCCGAAGGAATCAATGTTGGACTTATGGGATCATTAGCTATTCATGTGAAGGTTGGTTATTGGGGATCTATAGAGAGTCCATTTTATGGATTATCTGAGAGATCAAAAGAGGCACAGATGGTTTATTTATCACCAAATAGAGATGAATCTTATATGGTAGCAGCAGGAAATTCTTTGGCCTTGAATCGGGATATTCAAGAACAACAGGTTGTTCCAGCTCGATATCGTCAAGAATTCCTGACTATTGCATGGGAAGAGATTCATCTTAGAAGCATTTTTCCCTTCCAATATTTTTCTATTGGAGCTTCCCTCATTCCTTTTATTGAGCATAATGATGCGAATCGAGCTTTAATGAGTTCTAATATGCAGCGCCAAGCAGTTCCACTTTCTCGGTCCGAGAAGTGCATTGTTGGAACTGGGTTGGAAGGACAAACGGCTCTAGATTCGGGGGTTTCAGTTATAGCCGAACGCAAGGGAAAAATCATTTATACTGATACTCAAAAGATCATTTTCTCAAGTAATGGGGATACTCTAAGCATTCCATTGGTTATGTATCAACGTTCCAACAAAAATACTTGTATGAATCAAAAAACTCAGGTTCAGCGGGGTCAATACATTAAAAAGGGACAAATTATAGCGGGCGGTGCGGCTACAGCTGGTGGGGAACTCGCTTTAGGAAAAAATCTATTAGTAGCTTATATGCCATGGGAAGGTTACAATTTTGAAGACGCAGTACTAATTAGCGAACGTCTGGTTTATAAAGATATTTATACTTCTTTTCACATCCGGAAATATGAAATTCAGACTCATGTAACAAGCCAAGGTCCTGAAAGAATCACTAAGGAGATCCCGCATTTAGAGGCTCGTTTACTCCGAAATTTAGACAGAAATGGAATTGTGATGCTGGGATCTTGGATAGAAACAGGTGATATCTTAGTAGGTAAATTAACACCTCAGACAGCGAGCGAATCCTCATATGCCCCGGAGGATAGATTATTACGAGCTATACTTGGCATTCAGGTATCCACTTCAAAAGAAACTTCTCTAAGACTACCTATAGGGGGAAGGGGTCGAGTTATTGATGTGAGATGGATCCATAGAAGAGGGGTTTCCAATTCTAATCCAGAAAGGATTCGTGTATATATTTCACAGAAA